TCAAATTACGAATGGAAGCTCGTTTCTTTTTTTTTTCCTGGAATCAGGAAAACTGGGTTTTTTATCCATCCATTTATATTTATTCACTTGACCCAAATTGGAATTCTTTTTTTTTTTTTTCGACATCGAAAACGAAGGTTGTACCGATCAGGAAAGCAAAAAAAAAAATGTTATTTGAATTCTCCCTTGATACGACATGCTATTTTTTCCATTCATTCCTTTCAGGATCAGTCGTGGTCTTACAAACTCTACCGCGGATCTGGACGAATCCTTTTCTTCATACAAATGTGTAAAAGATGCTAGTCGCACTTAAAAGCCGAGTACTCTACCGTTGAGTTAGCAACCCCCAAAAAACAAAAAAAGAAAGTACTGCAAATATGTAGATACAACCAGAATAAAGAAAAAAAAAGAAAAATCCAGTTATGTGTGCGTCAGGGATAAATAAATCTATTTATCTATGAGAGAATTATATTTGGTCCATACACTGTTGTCAATATGATTGTTAATTTTTAATATAGTGAAAAGAATAGAAAAAATAAATAAAAAAGCTTAACCCCTTGGTTTGTTAGTTCATACAATGAATGAAAACTAAGCCAGTTAGGGTAATCTCAAATCTTTTTATACTTTTTTTAGACCCATTTTTTATGGCCTTTAATTGGTTATGAATAATGAATAAATTATTCATATAATAATATATATATTTATAAACTAATATATTATTATATATATTCGTTTTATTCAGAATTAATATATTATTTTATATACAGTATTATTTTCTATACAGTAAAATTTTGTATTTATACAAAAATTAGAATTTATATAATATAGATCCAAAATTATTTTCATAAATTTGTTTATGATTATAAAACATAGTAGTTGTTAGCAGGGTATTTTTTAGTATTCGTACCTTAGCTAATAATAAATCGAAATTCGAATAAATCAAAAAAAATATGATGGGAGCGAAAGAGGAGGAAAGAAAAGAGTAGATAAAATTTGATACCAAGCTATATACGAGTCTTTCACATCCTCTTTTTTATATTTCATTAATTCAATTTCGTTTTATTAAGACTTAATTCCGTCAAAATCCCTGCCTTCTTTGAAATATCATGAACTGTTCTTGTTGGTTGAGCGCCTTTTTTAAGAAAATCGAGAATAGCAGGAAGATTTAAATAAGTTTGATTTGTTATCGGATCATAAAAACCCACCTTGTGAAGATCTCTTCCTTCTCTTCGGGATCGAACATCAATTGCAACGATTCGATAAACGGCTCATTGGGATAGATGTATATGAATAATACCCCCCCCCTAGAAACGTATAAGAGGTTTTGGCCTCGTACGGCTCGAGAAAAAAAATGCAATGAATAGAAGTTACCTCTCTGTATAAAATTAAAATATTAAATAGATTAATAAAAAGATTAAATAAATTAGCCAGTATTGAAACCCTAAATATTTTTTCCATAAAAAGCATTCGTAACATTCGTACTCTCATAACTCAAGTTAAATAACTCTCAAATATCTCAACAGAGAATCCTTAAGTACTTTTTTTATTGAGTAGTCTCTAACCCTTTTTTTGTTTGTCTCGTTTTTTTAGAATCAATTTTAATTCTTCATTCTAATCTAGTTGTTCAAACAATTGAAAACTGGATTTCCTTGTTTCAGGATTCTTTATCCTTACTTTGAATCTTTGGGTTTAGACATAACTTCGGTGATCTTGAATCGTTTTATTAAAAAAGGGCAGCAACAAGCCCCTTATTTTGTTTATGATTTCTTTTCTTTCTATCAAAGAATCATATAAACGCTTGATTCACGCATGATATACTTTTTATTCAAAGAATTTTACAATTTTCAGAAAATTTCCTTTTCCATTGTAAAATTGCTTGAAAGGGCTTTTTTTTCAATATAAAAATAAAAAGACTTACGAAGTTGTTCCAACTTATTGATTCGCACTAACCCTAGATCCTTACTCCTGCGAAAGGAATAAAAACTTTATATTCTCCTCGAGCTCCATCCTGTACTCTTTTTTATATTCCAAAAAAGTGTAGAACTTTAGTAAAATAGAACACAAAATGTCGAGCCAAGAGCACCTATATTCCTATATAAAAAGTGGCGGATCAAAAAATCCACAGCAGATCATGTCCTTCAATTCAAGTCGCACGTTGCTTTCTACCACATCGTTTTAAACGAAGTTTTACCATAACATTCCTCTAGTTTGTGTAATTGATTCAAGTATGAAATCATGAATAGTCATAGTTCAGTCAGTATATCGTAATCTATACTTTTTTCTTTCTCTATGAATGGAATAGTGAATTTACGCGTAAAAGGTTCAGTCAGAATTCAAACGAATCCCATATTAGATTGTATATATGTAAAATCTAAAATTTGAATAGAAATCTATATTTATATATATAAATATAGATTTTTTTTATTAAAACTCTTAAAATCTATGGTTCTACCTTACTTACCCGCATCACACACAAATTAAAAAAGCAAATAGATTTTTTTGAATTCGGGTGAAATGCTGCAAAATAAGTTTTTTCTTCTTTTCATTTCAATATTTTATTCTTCAAAACTATTAGATTTTTAAACAGAAAGAGAAAGATGGTGTACAAAGTCAATAGAAGATTGATTCCGGTACTCTGGGACGGAAGGATTCGAACCTCCGAATAGCGGGACCAAAACCCGTTGCCTTACCGCTTGGCTACGCCCCATTTCGATTTTTATTCAAGACTACTAAAAGAGTAATATTGCTATTGGTTGTTCGTCAATTCAATTTAAGCCCAAATTAAATATAGATTACATTGGTGCTAGAGTTTTGACACGTGTAGATAGCAAATCAAACTTACTTTATTGATCATTACATAGAATTCAATTAAGATATTGTATGAAAATATTATTTCTTTAATTCTCATAAGAGAATAAAAGGATTTTTGATTGAGTAAGTTCAACAAAGTCTTTTTAGACTATCTTTTTTTATTTTTTCCTTATATAAAAAATATATTAATAACTCAATCAAAATAAAATTATCCACAAGAACACCAATTTTTGTTATGCTTAATATATTTAATTTGATCTGTATTTGTTTGAATTCTGCCCTTTTTTCAAGCACTTTTTTAGTCGCCAAATTGCCGGAGGCCTACGCCTTTTTAAATCCAATCGTAGATGTTATGCCCGTAATACCTCTTTTCTTTCTTCTCTTAGCCTTTGTTTGGCAAGCCGCTGTAAGTTTTCGATGAAATTCTTAATACTGTCTTAAAAAAATTCACGATTTTTATTCTTCCAACAATTCAAAAGATCAAAAAAATCGTGACGTATGAGCGAACTCTCAATTCAAACATGCAATTTTTTTGGTAGCCATACTAAATCTGGATCATTCTATTTCCTAAATTTTATCCTCTTTTCCCTAAATGAAAGAACCTAATTAGATTCGAGTTCACCAAAAAAAATATCTAGATGTTGGTATGCAAATCTGTTTGAATATGAAAGCCTCGACTATTAGCTTATTACAAATGACGTTCTGAAACCCTTTTTTTTATTTTTTTTCGAGAAAAAAATAAATCACTTGATTTAGTGGTATCAAAATTAGATATTTGGTATAAAAATAGAGAATCTATTCTCTTTTTTTTTTTTTAGTAAGATCTTGGAGATTGTGTAATGCTTACTCTCAAACTTTTTGTATACACTGTAGTTATATTCTTTGTTTCTCTCTTCATATTTGGATTCCTATCTAATGATCCAGGACGTAATCCGGGACGTGAAGAATAAAAAAGAAAGGTTTTTTATTGCTTTATTTAATTAGTGGAAATGCTCGAATTTTAGTAGGATTTTATCTATTACACATCATCAAAAGGAAAAAGGGAAAGAGAGGGATTCGAACCCTCGGTACGATTAACTCGTACAATGGATTAGCAATCCAACGCTTTAGTCCACTCAGCCATCTCTCCTAATCGAAAAGGGATACTTATTAGGTTCATTAGACAAAAAAAGGCTTGAAAAAGAACCTTCTCCACTTTATTCTTAAAAAGCTTTATTTTTTTTATAGATTATTCTTTAGATTATATATATTTTTTCATTTTCTATATTTTATTATATATAGATAATTTCTTTTTTATTATATAAATATATTTATCACCTATTTATATATAATATATATATATTACTATTATATAACTTTTTTTATAGAACTTTCTCAGTAATTCTATTTATATCAAAAATTTCGATAAAGATTAGATAAAGAAAAGGCGCGAACTCAAAAGAGAAATAAATAAAACCACAATAATAGAAATAGAGAATCCTTTTTTTATTTTGTCTCGTCAAAACACAAGTAAAAGATCTTTTTTATTTTAATAGCCTGGCCTGGTCAGTCCCCAGCCGGGCCTTTTTTGTTAAAGTTAAAAAGACTCATCCGATGAATTTTTAGACAAAAAAGATCTGAAATTGAAAAAAAAAATGGAATCAAATTTTACTAATTTTATTTAAGTCTACGCGTCAACCCTAGAATTTTCTAATTTTTTTTTTCAGATTTTTTTTATTACACCCCCGATTACTTTGTTCGACAAAAGGTCAATTTATGTGTAATAATGGCATTGTAGCGGGTATAGTTTAGTGGTAAAAGTGTGATTCGTTCCTTTAATCCCTTTAATAGTTAAAGGGTCTCTTGGTTTGATTTATCTTCCGATCAAAAACTTTATTTCTTAAAAGGATTTAGTCCTTTCCCTTTCAATGAAAGATTCAAGGAAGATTATAGATTCTCGTAATTTGTATCCAAAGACTCTAATCAATTGTAAATTTGGATTATGAAATTCCGAAACATAATTTTTGAATTGGATGACTATTTACAATTCAATAAGTATAACAAGAGGATCCATGGATAAAGCAAGAAAAGTTTCTTTCTAATCGTAACTAAATCTTCAGTTCTATTCATTGTTTGATATAGAAAAATTGAAGCAAAATAGCTATTAAACGAGAACTTTGGTTTACTAAAGACATCGACATATTATATTG